TATTTTGGTTTTTTACTGGCTGCTTCAACTATAACCCCAGCTCTATTTATTGGTTTGAACAAGATACGACTTATTTGAAATGAATGAAATTCAATAAACAATTTACAAAAATAAAAATAAAAGCCTCTCAGAATATTTCATTTAAGGTATTCTATGGTTCCTTCCCGCGTCAATTGCCAATCCCCGGTCATTGAGATTCACGGATAATTCAGATTAATATTTAGGGATAGATCTTACCTCTCTTTTTATTCCCTAAAACAAATCGAAATGATTGAAGTTTTTCTATTTGGAATCGTCTTAGGTCTAATTCCTATTACTTTAACAGGATTATTTGTAACTGCATATTTACAATACAGGCGCGGTGATCAGTTGGACCTTTGATTGAGTAACATCTCTTTTTTTGATTGACCTCCTCCTTGTGGGAGGTCAAATTTCAGTTGCAATTCTACTTTTTTTTTGGTAAGTTATTTCTAAGTTATTTCATTGTAATTCGACATAACATAAATGGAATCACGCTCTGTAGGATTTGAACCTACGACATCGGGTTTTGGAGACCCGCGTTCTACCGAACTGAACTAAGAGCGCTTTCTTATATCCTATAACAGTAGATATGATTAAAAGGATTTTTTTACCCCCGGAGGTCTTGTGTACATATAGTATGTAAAATGAAAGATTATGTCCAAAATTTCCCGATCTTACTCAACAAATCCCTCATAACTGTCCATAGGAGAAAGAATAGGTAGGGATGACAGGATTTGAACCTGTGACATTTTGTACCCAAAACAAACGCGCTACCAAGCTGCGCTACATCCCTTTTAAAAATTGTTGTACAGTTTCATTGTATAAAATCCATGTCTTGTTTTCCACATCCTTCTTTTTTGCTCTACCTAATAGGTATAGAATGTTCTTGTCATTTTGGCGGCAATTTGGAATTTGCTGGGTCATTGTACATATGTATTTTAGTTAGTAATTTCTAATTCTAATTTCATTTCAAGTAAAAACAAATGATCTTGAACTAAAATATCGGGTTATCTATGATCTATGTATTAGAATATCGAACTAGGACTATATATGTATTACAATATAAAATACAAATAAAGAATTAAAAGAAATAAGAAAAAAATAGAAAATAAAAAAATAAGGAGGATTTTAAATGCGAGATATAAAAACATATCTCTCAACGGCACCTGTGCTAACCACTCTATGGTTTGGGTCTTTAGCAGGTCTATTGATAGAAATTAATCGTTTATTTCCAGATGCCTTGTCATTCCCCTTTTTTTCATCCTGATTGAATTCTTGTATTGATCTGTAAAAAAATGAAGAAGATTTGAGATACAATTCTACGTAACATGGCTCTAATTTTGCTCCCTTTTTCTTTCCTAGTTAGAAAAAATTGTATTAATTAATTATTATGATATTCTTCTATTAATGAATATGAATCTTGTTCTTTATAGTTATAGTAATTCTATTTTAGATTATAGTACTTCGAAGTCATTCGAATTCTAATAATTCGAAAATAGAAAATATTTACAAATTCCATTTCTAGTTTTTCTAGTTAGTAAGTTTTATTAATATAGTTATAAATTATAGAATATAGATTCTTTTTTTATTTTCTTTTTATTTGGTTCGGATCAAAAAGAAAATGAAGATAGTTCTAAAGTGAAGTTGATTCAAAATGAAAAGGAGGTTCATGACCAAGGGTAAAAATATTAGAATTATAGTGATTTTGGAATGTACCTGTTGTGTTCGAAAGGATGTCAATAAAGAATCGCCGGGCATTTCTAGATATATTACTCAAAAGAATCGACACAATACACCCAATCGACTAGAATTTAGAAAATTTTGTCGCTATTGTAAAAAGTATACTATTCATGGGGAAATAAAGAAATAGATGGAACGAAATGCGTGTGTGATTTTTCCAAGTAGCGGGAAGAGTAAGAACTTTACATCTTAACATATAGAATACAATACAAACCAAATCCTATCTTGGTCGAATCTTAAATGAATAAGAAAAAAATAGGATTCTATTTTATAGATTATTTTATATAGAAGGAATAAACAAATAAGGAATAAGCAAACCATGGATAAATCCAAACAACCTTTTCGTAAATCCAAGCGATCTTTTCGTAGGCGTTTACCCCCAATTGGATCGGGGGATCAAATCGATTATAGAAACATGAGTTTAATTAGTCGATTTCTTAGTGAACAAGGAAAAATCTTATCTAGACGGACGAATAGGTTGACCTTGAAACAACAACGATTAATTACTATTGCTATAAAACAAGCTCGTATTTTATCTTTGTTACCTTTTCGTAATAATGAGAAACAATTGGAAAGAGTGGAGTCGATCCCTAGAACTACTGGTCCTAGAACCAAAAATAAATAAATAGACTCCTCAAAACTCCAATTGGAACTCAAGCTCATATTAATGTTTTGCTCGAAAAAAAACTAGGATCCAGATTTGATTCTTGTATTATAAAAAAGGAAAAATGGGGAAGAAATCTTGTTTTCTTGAAAGATTTTCGTTTATTCCTACTACTCAAATCTGAATTTATTTTTCTTCTATCTTCCCGGAGTCCATTCTCCGGGAAAGCCTGTTTCAATCATTCTTGTTTCCTGTATAATAGATTCTATTAAGATTCTTTATATTTTATTTTTATTTTTGATTGATGATTTTATTTGAAATAATATCAAAACAATTCTTATTTGATAGGGCTATTTGCGCAAGTATTTTACGATTCAGAAGCAATTGTCTCTTGTACAGATTGTGGATGAAAAGGCTATAACTATAGAATAGCCTATCCTCACGAGTTACCGCATTTATCCGAGTGATCCACAAACGACGAAAATCTCTCTTTTTCCTGCTCCTATCTCGATGAGAGGAAACCAAAGCTCTCATTCTTTGTTGAGTAGCCGTTCGAGTCAGTCTTGAATGAGCCCCTATAAAGGTTGATGCAAATAAACGAATCTTTTTTCGACGTCTCCGAGCTGTATATCCTCGTTTAACTCTGGTCATTGAATCAAATGAAACTTTCTTGAATAACTAATTGATTTCTCTTCTTTCAGTCATCCTTTTCCTCCGGTCGATTAATAACAAAACGGATTTTTCCAATATATAAAATATAAATTCCAATGGCTTCTGCGACTATGACCTTCCCGACCACGATTTTTTCTTTCTTCAAGGTATCTCGCCTGGAAATAATAAATCCGACTGCTACTAAATAAAAAAGAATAGTGGGTTCCCTCGTTTCTATGGCAACTTCTGAAACGGTGAGGTCCTCTCTATACACCGGAGCCTCTTCTTTCATTTCATCAAATTTTATTGTGAACTTGTATAGTTCACACTCTTTGGCTCTACCCATCCATTTTTCAATTAGAATTCTTTTTTCAATTCTAATTAGAAAGTAATAGTCCTTTTCACAAAAAAGCTATCCATACAGTGACGGCATTTAATTCTGAAAGTTGGCTAGGTAGCTGACCCTGTTAGTCCGTTTTTTCAAGAAAAGGAATAGGAGCATAACCTTTTTCCTCCGCTTAATGGATAACTATTTTTTACCAATGGAGAATTCCTTCTCATCTCAAACGGAGTGATTGGATTTGCACCAATAGGAACCATAAATTCATAACAGAATTAGGTATTAGATACTAGTTAATTAAATTCAATTAATTGGTAGTGATCGTTGATACTGGAAAAATTTTTTTCATTTCTTAAAACTCATGATCTAAACTGAACGAGTCGCACATACACCCTAGTACATGTTCCTCGACGCTGAGGACATCCTCGAAGAGCGGGAGATTTCGTGACATTTCTTATTGGCTGTCTTGCGTTTCTAATAAGTTGTTTAATGGTTGGCATGGCGTTTCTATAGAATCTCATTCTAGATAGAATAGAGCGGGTTGGTTTAGATCAATCTTAACCTGACGGTTGATGATTATGAATGATTTCTATTCACACGGAAATTTCAAATTCTTAAAAGGAATTCATATATTTATAGGGAATATAGGGAATCCCTAGTATTTTCATTTTTGACTGCTACAAGATCAACGATGCCATGAGCTTGGGCTTCTGTTGCTGACATAAAAACATCCCTTTCCATATCTTCGGATATAACCCATAAAGGGTTGCCCGTTCTTTGTACATAAACTTTTGTGAGAGTTTCGCGAAGCTTCAATAGTTCTTCGGCTTCCAGGATAAAATCCCCTGCTTGTGCCTCGTAAAAAGAACTAGCAGGTTGGTGAATCATAACCCTGATGATATTGATATAACATCATGAATGGTTCTTCTATCTATATATTGCACGATTGGTTTAAAGTAAGTTGGAATTAAAATAACAATAAAAAATAGAATTAAACAACCGTACGGGCATCTTTTGTACATTGCATACGGCTCTGCAATGGAATTGATTTTTTCGATAGAAATTCTTCTATCGAAAAGAAGAAATAGAACCTATCCGATCAAAATCGTTAAATGATCCATTTACCACCCTTCCTTTCGTAGTAGTTAAAAAGATACTATGATGGTTCTGTTGCTTTATATATTTCTCTATTTATCTCGTCTGTGGTTTAACAATCCCAAAGTTTCTTTTTGATATAATCCAATGAAGGAGAATTTTATTTTTTTTTCCATTTTTTTAACTCTTTCTCTCATAACATAAAAAGAAGAAAGAGACTTCTGGTGTGGAAGAATAATGGTTTGTGACGCTAAAATTGACTCTTGCTTGACACATAAAATCAAATTAGGAATAACCCTTCTTTCATACTACTATCTCGATACAAAATCTCATGTTATAAAAAAACAATAATGGTTTGTTCATATCGAACTCGAAGTGCCATGCTATTATTACTTATTCTTTATTTGATTCATATTCGATACAGCGAAGGCATAGTATTCTTTTTTTTCTCAAATAAAAAAACTCATTGGCGCCAAGCGTGAGGGAATGCTAGACGTTTGGTAATTTCTCCTCCGACCAGAAGGAAAGATCCCATTGAAGCGGCTAATC